ACATCAATGCTAAGTTAATTCGATAAATTTGAAATTCTTTTTTATAGTCTTTCTATTCTTTCTATTCTAAGATTTTTTATAGTCTTTCTATTCTTTCTATTCTAAGATTTTTTATATTCTTTCTATTCTAAGATAAGATAAGATAAGAAAAGGAGTCAAAAAACTTCTTTATTGAAAAAGAAAAATCGAAGAAAAAGTCCTTTCGTTAAAAGTTCGAAAGAGCCTACTATTATGATATGAAAAAACAAAAGAGGGCTGGAATCTATACATTGATTTTTTCGGAATTTTTTTTGAACCGTATGCAGAAAAAAGTGCATGTACGGTTCCTAAGGGATACAACTTTACCCGAATCAACCGACTTTATCGAGAGAGATTACTTTTTTTAGGCCAAGCAGTTGATAGCGAGATCTCAAATCAACTTATTGGTCTTATGGTATATCTGAGTATTGAGGATGATACCAAGGATCTTTATTTGTTTATAAACTCTCCTGGTGGATGGGTAATACCTGGAGTAGCTATTTATGATACTATGCAATTTGTTCGACCAGATGTACATACAATATGCATGGGATTAGCTGCTTCAATGGGATCTTTTATCCTGGTTGGAGGGGAAATTACCAAACGTCTAGCATTCCCTCACGCTTGGCGCCAATGAGGTTTTTTTGAGAGAAACAAAAGACTATGCCTTCGCCATATGAAATAGGAATATTAAGTAAAAATAGCATGGCATTTAGAATTCGATATGACAAAAATTTTATTATTATTTTTTTTTTGTGAAAAAAAAATTAGATTATATATCGAGAGAGTAGTATGAAATAAAAGGTATTTCTGATTTTATCTTATCCATCGGAAATCCTGTTCAGCGTCACAAACTTTTTTCATACCATAGATCTCTTAAGAATATTTATTGTATAAATTTAGAAATAAAGTACAAAATATTTTTTTATTTACTTTTTTTTATTTGATCGGATAAAAAAGAAACTTTGGGATTGCTGAATCAACAGACAAATAAATACTCAAAAATAAATAAGAAATATATAAAGCAACGGAACCATCATAGTATTTTTTAACTCCTCCAAAAAGAAGGGTGGTAATTTGATCATTTACCAATATGAGTCTCATAGATCCTATTTGGCTCTTTCTGCGATGGAAGGTAAAGATTAATTTTATTGTAGAGCCGTATGCAATACATCAAACATGCCCGTACGGTTATTCTATTTTTTTTTTCTTAAGTATTTTTTTTTATCTTTATTTATTTTCTCTTCACTCCATCGTCTAGATAGAACAAACTTTAGTATGTTATATCATCAGGGTAATGATTCATCAACCCGCTAGTGCTTTTTATGAAGCACAAACGGGAGAAGCTATCTTGGAAGCGGAAGAACTGCTAAAACTGCGTGAAACCATCACAAGGGTTTATGTACAAAGAACGGGCAAACCCCTATGGGTTGTATCCGAAGACATGGAAAGAGATGTTTTTATGTCAGCAACAGAAGCGCAAGCTTATGGAATTGTTGATCTTGTAGCAGTTGAATGAAACTAGAAAATAGGATGGATTTAGCGCAAACTGGTGATTTATTATTTTATCTTCTTACCAAGTTCCATATTTTATTATATTAAAAGTAATTCATAATAATCCGGTTAGGATCGATCTAAACCAGCTCATTATGTATATCATTCAACATGCCAACGATTAAACAACTTATTAGAAATACAAGACAGCCAATCAGAAATGTAACGAAATCCCCCGCTCTTCGGGGATGCCCTCAGCGTCGAGGAACATGTACTAGGGTGTATGTGCGACTCGTTCAGATCATAGGCTGGGGAACAATAAAAAAAATTTCCAGTATCAATGATCAGTACCAATTAATAGGATCAAATTCAATAGGATAAAATGGAAGAACTCTATTCCATTCACTTTCTAAAAATAAAAAAATATATCCTTCAATTGTGTATGAAATTTATGGTTTCCATTGGTGTAAATCCAATTACCTCAATTTAAGATGAAAAAAAAAAATGCCCCATTGGTATTAAATGGTTATCCATTAAGCGGGGACAATCTTATTAAAAAAAGAAAGATTAGACTTCCAGTCTTGCAAGAACGGACTAAGAGGGTCAGCTACCCAGCTAACTTTCATAATGAAATACCGTTACTGTATAGGTAGATCTCCTTGTGAAAGACCGATTACTGGCTAATTTATGGGTCGAGCCAAAGAGTGTGAACTATACAAGTTACTCATAAGGTTAGGTTAATTAAATAAATTATTAATATTACAGGCTCCGGTGTATAGAGAAGACCTTACCGTTTACGAATTCACCATAGAAACGATGAAACCCGCTATTTCTTTATCCATTTACTAGTTTTTTATTTACTATGTTTTTGAGACCTAGTCGAATACAATTTCTTTTTCGAGATAAAAAATTGTGGTCGGGAAGGTTATAGTAGCTAAAGCCATTGGAATTATTATTTTATACATTGGAAAAATCCGTTTTGTTATTAATAGACTGAGGAAGGGGAATAGAAAAACGGAAAGAAAGTAAATCCATTCGTTATTCGATTCGTCAAAATTTCATTTATTCAATGACCAGAATTAGACGGGGATATATAGCTCGGAGACGTCGAACAAAAATTCGTTTATTTGCCTCAAGCTTTCGAGGGGCTCATTCAAGACTTACTCGAACTATTACTCAACAGAAAATAAGATCTTTGGTTTCGGCTCATCGGGATAGAGATAGACAAAAGAGAACTTTTCGTCGCTTGTGGATCACTCGTATAAACGCAGTAATTCGCGAAAGGGGGGTATTCTATAGTTATAGTAAATTAATCCATGATTTGTACAAGAGCCGAGTGCTTCTTAATCGCAAAATACTTGCGCAAATAGCTATATTAAATAAAAAAAGTCTTTATATGATTTCCAACGAGATCATAAAATAAGTCGATTCTAAGAAATCCACTAGAATAGAGTTCCCCGGAGCATGAACTCCGGGAGGATAGAGTAAAAATGACTATGAGAAAAAATTATTATGAGAAAAAAGTAGTCAACATAAATAACCAGGTTCAATAAAAAAAGATTTCTTCGTCTTCCTCGAGTTTTTTCTTATTCTTCTGACACGATACAAAAATCTGGATTTTCGGGTTTTTGAACAAAATGCGTTTGAGTTTCGATTGGAATTTTCATTCCATTGAAGAAAGAATAAACTTATTTAATTCTAGTTCTAAGACCAGCAGTTCTAGTGGTTGACTCGCCTTTTTCAAATTGTTTCTCATTATTAAGAAAAGGTAATAAAGATAAAATACGAGCTTGTTTTATAGCAATAGTAATTAATCGTTGTTGTTTCAAGGTCAATCTATTCACTCGTCTAGATAGTATTTTTCCTTGTTCACTAATAAATCGACTAATTAAACTCATGTTTCTATAATCAATTCGATCCCCCGACTGGATCGGGGGTAAACGCCTACGAAAAGATCGCTTGGATTTAAGAAAGGGTCGCTTGGATTTATCCATGGTTTGTTTAGTTTAGTTCTTATCGTGAAAATCCTATTATGGTCACATCGAAAATGAATTCAAATAGGATTGACTTTGTTTATTAAATGTATTTATTAAATATGTTATTATATATAATGTCATTTTTCCCCTACCTTCTATCTTGGAAGGGTGACACGCAAGGACTCGACTCGATCTATTTTTTTATCTCCCCATGAATTGTATGTTTGTAACAATAGGGACAGAATTTTCTCAATTCCAATCGATTGGGTGTATTGTGTCGATTCTTTTGAGTAATATATCTGGAAATCCCCGTCGATGACTTATTAACACCGTTTTGGACACAACTGGTACATTCCAAAATAACAGTTACTCGGGCATCTTTCCCCTTGGCCATGAACCTCCTTTGGATTTTTATTTGTTATACTCGTCTATTTTTGATCCTAAACGAAGAAGAAAGGAAGGAAAAACAATATAAGTTACTAATTTGCAATCCAATTAGGAAAGATTTGCTTGGAATCAATCAAGTATATAGTAAATAATAAGTAATACAATGATTTCAAAACATAACATATTTCGAATCGTAATACAGTTTTTTATTTAAGTATTTTGTCTAATACTCTTGTACACCAAATTTTATGCTCTCCCCCGAATTCTTCAATTCTTCTATGATTATATATATATATGAATGGCATTCAAACTTGAACTTGAATTTCTCAAATAATAAAATAAAATGTTGAATCCACTTTATTTTTTCTCTTTCCTCCCTTATTTTATTTTTATTATAAAATCGAAAAAAGGGAAAAAAGAGAAAAGAAGGGGAGAGGACTTAGTCACATAGATATTTTATTCTATCTCTAATCTTCTTCATTCCTTCCCGTGCAAATAACTAGAATGAAAAAAAGGGGAATGTCAGCGCATCCGGAAAAAAACGATTAATCTCGATCAATAGACCTGCTAAAGACCCGAACCATAGAGTACTTAGTACCGGTGCCACAGAGAGATATGTTTTGAAATCTCGCATTCAAAAACCTCCTTCGTTAGTTTATTGTAATAAATAATGGTAATCCATATATGATCAAATGCATATGTCGTTAAGGGGCACCTGTAGTTGTGTGCGCAATCTCTAATTCGAATTGAAATGTACAATGATCCAGTTGAAAGGATTTTCTTTTGCTTAAAATTTAAATCAAAGAAAAAAGAATTTCTTTCTTACTAAGTATTCCCGAAATTTTTTTTTTATTTTCTTTGATTTCCGGTGGGTTTCGTATTTTCTATGTATATACGGTTTTTTACTATTATTATATGTTATATGAGACCAAAAAGAATAAATGGAAAGTGTATCCCGATGTAAGAAATAAGGATGTGGAAAACAAGATAAGAATTCTATACAATGACACTGTAGACTAATTAGAAGGGATGTAGCGCAGCTTGGTAGCGCGTTTGTTTTGGGTACAAAATGTCACGGGTTCAAATCCTGTCATCCCTACCTATTACTTCTCAGTAACGAGGGAT